TTCCAAAAAAGATCAATACACCAATCACTACAGTGAGATTTATTAGATTTGTTGCTAAAATATCGGTATTAAACCCGAAACTCCCGGCGGATGGCCATTGACCCAAGAAAACGAAAGAATCGGTTACATTTTTCATATGATCTCCTCTTATAGATAAACTAAAAAAATCGTTGTATTACTTTACCGCTTTGATACTTCTAAATAAAAAATCAGTTCGAAATGAGAAATGAATTGTCTTTTTTCAATTGAGATTCCCAATAAGAATAAGACTTGTTGGAATAGAATTGCGAAAGACCTCTTTTGTTCCAATACTAGTCCATTGGACTAAGAGGGGGAAGGAAGGAAGAAAGCGAGTGGGTAACACTAATTCCTCATCCTCAAATCAGTCCTTCCCGTGGGTTATTTTCTCAACGAATAAGTAATTGTGTAGGAGCAAAATTTTGCTATAATGTGAAAAAGAAATCTGCAAGTCCAAGACAAGAAAAGAAATACGTATTTCTTTTCTCGGATTAAACAAAAGGATTTGCAAATAAAAGTGCTAATGCTACAACCAATCCATAAATTGTTAAAGCTTCCATAAAAGCCAAACTAAGCAATAAAGTACCTCGTATTTTTCCCTCCGCCTCGGGCTGTCTCGCAATACCTTCTACAGCTTGACCCGCGGCAGTACCTTGACCAACTCCAGGTCCAATAGAAGCAAGCCCTACAGCCAATCCAGCAGCAATAACGGAAGCGGCAGAAATCAGTGGATTCATGATAAGTTCCTCACACACAAAAAAAAAAAAGAAATGGTTAATGATACAATCAACCAATGAATTATGTCTTAATTATTCCATTGCTAATATTCATCTAGTCGAAATAATGAAAAACTCCGAATTGAAAGATAAATAATAATATTATTGAATCATTAGAAAGACTTCATCTTTTTTAGTTCCTTTTTGTGGAGTCTTTCTGAATCAATACAACTTGAGTTTTTCCATTTCCTTTTCTCTTCAATCTTTTTTCTTTATTTTATCTGTTTATTCATTCAATTCACAGTCATATGACATCCCATACCTATCTAAATTCAAATAAGTCAAATTAAATATTAGTTCATATATAACTTGTCAATATCAAATATACATATCTTTCTTCCATAACGTAAACCGCCTATTCTATCTTAAATTGGATCGGATTTTCTAATTATTTTTCGAAACATTTTATTTACAAGAGTTAACTTATAGCCATTCGATCCCACATACCTGATGCAATCCCTCTCTACGAACCAACCTCTTTATAGAATAGAGTATCGTGAACCAGACATGTATTGCCTTGATCTAAGCGAAAAAATGGACTCTTCCTAAAACTAATCAATGATGACCTTCCATGGATTCGCCTATATAAGCTGCGGCTAAAGTTGCAAAAATAAGAGCCTGAATACCGCTTGTAAATAATCCGAGGAACATGACAGGTATAGGAACCACTAAAGGTACTAAAGAAACAAGAACAACCACTACTAATTCATCCGCTAATATATTTCCGAAAAGTCGAAAACTAAGTGATAGAGGTTTTGTGAAATCTTCTAAGATGTTAATGGGTAAAAGAATTGGAGTTGGTTGAATGTATTTTCCAAAATAACCTAATCCCTTTTTTGTAAGACCCGCATAGAAATAAGCTACTGACGTGAGTAAAGCTAAAGCGACGGTAGTATTTATATCATTCGTGGGTGCGGCTAACTCCCCGTGGGGTATCTGTATTAGTTTCCAAGGTAACAGAGCCCCTGACCAATTCGAAACAAAAATAAATAGAAACATAGTCCCAATAAAAGGAACCCAAGGGCGATATTCTTCTCCAATTTGAGTTTTGCTCACGTCTCGAATGAATTCAAGGACATATTCAAAGAAATTCTGACCGCCAGTCGGAATGGTTTGTGGATTCCGAACAGCTATAGCAGCTGAACCTAATAAGATAGCAATTACAACCCAAGAAGTAATAAGTACCTGGCCATGGATTTGGAAACCCCCTATTTGCCAATAGAAATGTTGGCCTACTTCCACACCAGATATATCGTATAACCCTTTTAGTGTGTTGATTGAATATGATAAAACATTCATATTGTCCTCTGACAGAAATATAACTTTAAAATAAATGATTTTGATTCAACCATCTCTTATCTCTTTCTGGACTTGTCTACTTTAATTTTCTATTTAGGATACCGATTAATCACATAATATTCCCAGTAATTGATAGATTTTAAGATTCAGAAATAGTAACCGATTCTATTATCAAGTTTAGGACGTAATTTTTTGATTTTATTATGAATCAAGGATTTCTTATATAGCTAGAGCGGCCCTCACAAATTGCAAATACTAATTTGGTAAGAATTAATCGTATTGAAGCTATAGCGTCATCATTCGCCGGAATCGAAATATCCGCGAGATCTGGATCACAATTTGTATCAATTAAACAAATCGTTGGAATTCCCAACGTAATACATTCTCGAAGGGCTGTATATTCTTCTTGTTGATCAACAATGATTACAATATCAGGTAACCCCGTCATATATTTAATCCCACCCAAATATGTTTGCAAGTGAGATAATTGTCTTTTCAGCATGGCGGCATCTCTCTTCGGAAGACGGGCGAGTCTACCTGCCTTTTGTTCCATTCGCAAGTCCCTGAATTTTTGAAGTCTCGTTTCTGTAGTGGACCAATTCGTTAACATACCCCCAAGCCACTTTTTATTAACATAATGACATCGAGCTCTTATTGCAGCCCATGCTACTGAATCAGCTGCTTTATTTTTTGTTCCAACAATTAAAAATTGTTTTCCTCTACTTGCTGCATCAAAAACTAAATCACAAGCCTCTGATAAAAAACGAGCAGTTCTAGTAAGATTTATAATATGAATACCTTTACATTTTGCGGAGATATAAGGTGCCATTCTAGGATTCCATTTCCGAGTACCGTGACCAAAATGAACTCCCGCCTCCATCATCTCTTCCAAATTGATGTTCCAATATCTTCTTGTCATTTCTCCCCACACCCCCCCTTTTTTCTTTTTTTAATAAAGAGATGAGGTATCCTGAAATAAATAATTGTTCCAACGGAACCTTCTTTTCTAACGCGGATTGCCCATTGATACACAACCCAAACCGGTAATTCCTTTCTATTCCTTATTATTTTCATTTTTTGATTTTTTTACTAAATTAAATAAGCATAACAAATACATAGAAGAAAAAAAAGGATGAATCTCTTGTATTAAATCCCGGAAATCATTGTTGTTTTGATCTATCATGGAAATTGTTTGAAAAACAAGAATCAAATAATTCTCGGTGGTAATACAAAATATCTCTCATTTCTCCCTCAAATAGATTCTTGTTTTTTGTTTTCAAGGGAATGTTCTTATGTTGATAAGAACGGTGTACAAATCCTTTGAATCCAGTACCAACCGGGATCATCCCCCCCAGAACAACGTTTTCTTTTAGTCCTTTCAACCAATCGATACGGCCTCGGAGAGCAGCTTTTGCTAAAACTCGAGCAGTTTCTTGAAAACTCGCTTCGGATATAAAACTTTGAGTATTCAGAGATGCTCTCGTTATTCCCAATAAAATAGCTCGGTACCAGATCGCTTCTTCCAAAGCGCGCCCCGTTCGTTCTGCCCGCAACAATCCAATTAGTTCTCCGGGCAAAAAAACATTAGACATTCCATCTTCTGAAACCAACACTTTTGATGTTATTTGACGTACAATAATTTCTAGATGCCTATTATGGATCTGCACCCCCTGGGATCGATAAACCTTTTGTATCTTATTAACCAAAGAGATACGACTTTGCGCTATAGTTAGCTCAGCCCCAATCAAGAATCCCCAAGGAATTCCTAGAATTTTTGTTATATGTTCGTTCCAATCATTAATCCTCTTTTCGAGATTCATCGATATTGAATCAATCGAACGAACTTCTAAAACTTGTTCGACTTTTGGAAGACCTTGCGTTATATCACCAGACCTCGATTTTTCATATATAAATGTAACTAACGTATCCCCTTCATAAATGCTTTCCCCATAATGACCATGAACTGTTGCTCCTGGGGTGGCCAAATAAGGCTTAGCCGATCTTATTACTACAGAGTCAAATTGAACAATTAGAACTTGACCCGATTTTAAGTGCGGCCCATGTTTGGTTATACATACATTTTCACAAAGAAATTGTCCAATACAAATTTTTGTGGATGTTTCTTCACAAAAACTGTAATGAAGAAAATACCAATTCAATTTGAATGGATTCAAAATGATGTTACTGCATGGATCGGGATTATAAATTCTCCCATTTTCATCCATTAAATAATATTTAAAGTTAAGTATTTGAAAGATTTGTTTTAAATTATCAAGTTGTAAATAATTAGTTACCAAGATTTGATTATGAGTTATTAAATGGTAAAATGAAAAAAAATTCGCAATTTGAAGGGCTGTGCCTAAAGGACCCAACGAATTCCTAATTGGAATTAGGTGATCTTTTTTACTTGATTTTTTCTGATATTTTACACCGTTGAATGTGAATGGACCTATTCGAAAACAATTAGATGATGACAAAATTATAAAAGATTGACATTCCTTATTTAAACCCGATAAGGTCCGAACAGTTCCTTGATTTTGCTTAAATGCTTGTTGAAGTTTTGTCTTTGAATAAATAGAAGAATATGGATTCATATTGGTATGATATGATCCATCATGAGAAAAAAATAAGGGATCATTCCTTTTCCCGATATACGAAATCGTGGATTTTACTAACTCGATCCTTAGGAAATCTCGAATCATACCATTTGTTCTTACTTCAACAAAAGAAGCCCGGGCCTCTTCGATAGAACAACTTTTTATGTCTTGGTTCCAATTCAATACTAAACAAGTACGAACTAATTGAATACTTGTGTCAGAAATTCCCCGAGTGGTTTTGCCATTTCCAGAAAGGATATAATTGATAACTCGAAGTTGCACATTATCCCTTTCCTGCAACAGATCACGC